GCCTGGAAAATTTTTGGGTCCAAGCGAAATCCCCTAGTATATGAAAGAGTGCAAAAGTGCTTTCGTTGTTGTGAAAGAAAAGGCCTTCGTACCTTAATGCACGTATTTAATCTATGCGGAGATATTAGAGAGGGATGCATTTTTCGGGGAATATGGGTCGAAGCAATCACAAGATTATTTCTAGTGGAAGATCTTTCACAATCCCAGGAGAAAAGGTTCACTAATAGACCGGCAGATAAGGAACCCGACTCCCTGAAAGGCAGCTCATGAATGTTTGGAATCCATATTATGCAAGGAGACATTGCTTTTGTTAATTCGATTTGAAGGCTCATATAAACGTGGGCTACGCGCCACACCGTGTCCATCTCCACAGTTAGCTCATCCATCCTAGTTAGCTGGTCCAGCTCCACATTAATCTCGTCATGAGCATCCATATGATGCAAAATCCTGGCACGAGCATCAAGATCAATATCCATACCGTCAAAAAGATGAATATCTTCACTAACAGTCTCAATCTCGTCACGAGCATCAATATAAAATTCGACCTCATCATCACTGTCAACTTCATCGTCACCAATCATACCCTCATCTTCCAAACGATAAATTGTATCCCGGAATTTGTCCAGAAATATCGTAATGAAAGGAAGATAGGAGTTTTTCGCTAGGTATTTAACCAAATAGGATCGTCCAACTCCTATTTCACCTATCACTAAAATACCCCTAGAGGGGGATAGGTTTAAGCGGAGCGAAAAGGGTTTTCCATGAGATGGGACATGCAAACTATTAGCCCCAGGCGGGGTTTGTGAATAAGTGATTGTCTGATAATAAGCAAGGAATATCCGTCTTTCTGCTAAAGAGAATGTATTGAACTCATAATTTATTAGATCCTTGTTATGAAGGTCAACTACGTTTCGTAAGTAAATTTCTCCCGGCTGTTCAAACGTTTGAGAATCAAAGTCCTTCTTTGATAAAAGATCACTAGGAGTCAGAAGACTCCATAAAATTTGATCAATCCTTTTTTCTGGCGTTAAGGTAGAGAACTGAATCAAGACGTCTCTTTCTTCATCCTCAACCCAACCACTGGTTGCGGCCCAGTATGCTATTTTATCATCAATCCAATAGCCCCTTTCCTTTTTTCTTTTTCTTATCAATGAATAGATCTCTTTACTTGTAGGACTTAGATATCTCGTATTTATCGCAAAAGTGAGTTGATCGATGGGGATACTTATGAGATCGAGGAACTTGCTCTTCAAATTAAAGCGTCTTCCATAAGCAGAACGCAATACCATCTTTTGCAGAGCACCTCGAAAGAGATTCGTTAACCTGAACCAGAAAAAATTCGATTCAGATATAGGATACCTATCCATAAGTTTTTCCACCTCAATCTCAATCATAGATGAGCCCATCAGCAAAGATTTGAATGTTGGGAACTCTGTCTGTAACTCACTAGAGCTATATAAAATAAAGCAAAGATTTGTACAAACGAGATATCCAGCAAGAAGAAGAAGGAAAGAGATTGAAAAGGAGAACTCCTTTGTCGCTCTCAGATATGTCGGTATGAATGGTCGCTTATCCTTTCGCTCATCCTCTCTATCATTTAGCTCATCCTCTCTATCATTTAGCTCATCCTCTCTATCATTTAGCTCATCCTCTCTATCATTTAGCTCATCCTCGCTATCATTTAGCTCATCCTCGCTATCATTTAGCTCATCCTCTAGCTCATCCTCTAGCTCATCCTCTAGCTCATCCTCTAGCTCATCCTCTAGCTCATCCTCTCTATCATTTAGCTCATTCTCGCGATCATTTAGCTCATCCTCTCTATCATTTAGCTCATCCTCTAGCTCATCCTCTCTATCATTTAGCTCATCCTCTAGCTCATCCTCTCTATCATTTAGCTCATCCTCTCTATCATTTAGCTCATCCTCTAGCTCATCCTCTCTATCATTTAGCTCATCCTCTAGCTCATCCTCTCTATCATTTAGCTCATCCTCTAGCTCATCCTCTAGTAGCTCATCTCGAAGACTCTGGATCACATGTAGATCATCTTGAAGACTCATCTCTTGGATCCCATGAGTCTGATATGACGGCAGAATCTTACTTATCTGGCTCTGAATCAGACTGATCTTTCTCTGAATCAGACTTAGCAGAGGCAATGTCAGATTCAGAATCACGTTCGTAAATTTACTCTTCCAGTTTCTAAGACAAAGTTGAATCCGTTTAATTCGCCCTTTTTTAGCTGCTACCTTAATAATATCACCAAAAATATCAGCAAATTTGGATACAAACTTGTATCCAAATTTCGGACTTCTCTTTAGTCTATCCAATAGGTGTGAAAAAATATGTAAAAATACAACCTTTAGATATCCGTACCCTGTCGAAGTAAGGGCGAACGGCATATATGTTTGGAAGAGATTCCATTTTGAGCGAATGAAAAAAGCACTATCTCTTAAAAAAGCATCTCGTTGCAAGGTTCTAGACATCTGCCTTTCCCGAGCGCGTT